TGGTCCCGAGGTAAGGAATAACCAGTTACACCAAAAGATGCAGTCAATACAGCCAAAACCACACCCGTAACCCAAGTTAATTCGCGAGGTTTTTTAAATCCACCTGTGAGATACACACGAAATACGTGCAGGATCATCATGAGAACCATCATACTTGCTGACCATCGATGAACTGATCGGATTAACCAACCAAAGTTGGCCTCAGTCATGATGTATTGAACAGAGGAAAAAGCCTCTGTAACGGTTGGACGATAGTAAAAAGTCATAGCAAAACCCGTAGCTACTTGTACTAGAAAACAAGTAAGTGTGATCCCCCCTAAACAATAAAATATGTTGACATGAGGAGGAACATATTTACTAGTTATATCATCTGCAATCGCCTGAATCTCAAGACGTTCCTCAAACCAATCATATACTTTATTGAGATAGGTAACCCAATGGAACTCCCCCTCTGAGAACCGTATATGAGAATTTCATCTCGTACGGCTCAAGCGGAAACACACAAATACTGATTTCAACGGATATATAATAGAAAATGAAAAACTTCATTAACCACTTGATTCGATTTGCCTCGAAGATACGAAGTAACAAAAATCCGGAATCTCTTCTTTGTGATGATAATGCCAAAAAATATCAAGTTGGCTCATCTGTCTTTCTTTATGTTGATCGTTACAGGCCTCTTGAATCTTCTCTTCCCTATTTTTTATTTGTTATTTGATTTATTGTTTTTTTTTTTTTTTTTGCGTACTGCGGATTTACTCTTGTTTTACTATTGATAGGAATTCTCTTGTTGAGACCCTATGAATCAATTGAAACCTCAGATTCATACTAGAACCACGATGATTTAGCCTCAAGCTAAACTCAAAGGTTCTCTGAGTAAGAACCTTTGATGATCACTTATTGAATGAATGGATGTAATGACTCAACAAAATCTAGAGAAAGAGTTATCCTTCGGTCAAAATAAATCTGAAGGAATAAAATTCGTTTGATTTAGGAAATACCTATTTGAATTTTTTTTGAGTCCGGTTGCGAGGTCTGAATAAATAGTAGGTATGAATCATAGTTCAAATATTTCTTTTCTTGATCTATTCTATATATTCCGTGCTCCAGATACTAGAATAAATATCCGACGAGGTAGAATCATCTTGATAGAGATAACAGGTCCATTCTATGTATTATCAATAGGATCAATTATAACAAGTCACACACTCATATTCCGGAAATACCGAAACAAATAAATTCCACGGTCGAACTACCAGAATAGAATGGTCTAGAAATCCAAGTCTAAAGTAATTTTTTCTTTGATTGAAAGACTAGGACTTCATAGTTCTTATAAACCTAACTCATTGAAATTCCATCCAGTAAAACGGAAGAATTATAAATTTCCAAAATAATAGATAGGAATATCGCAAATAGAGCCATTGCGACCCCCATAAGTGGTGTAGTCCCCCATCCCGGAGCTACTTTACCATATTCCGAATTCAATGGTTTCAATAAATCCCCTACAGTAGTTCGTCTTGGCCCAGATCTAGAACTATCCTCAACGGTTTGTGTAGCCATAAATCCTATTTAATGATTGGTTGAGATCTGTTGACTTTGTATACTATTCCGTTGTAGTTGTAAATAAACGATCTTATCGTAGATCCATTGTGATCTTGAAATTATCTAAAAATGGAAACAGCAACCCTAGTCGCCATCTCCATATCCGGTTTACTTGTAAGCTTTACTGGGTACGCCTTATATACCGCTTTTGGGCAACCCTCTCAACAACTAAGAGATCCATTCGAAGAACACGGGGACTAGTTGAAGTAATGAGCCTCCCAATATGGGAGGCTCATTACTTCAATTAAATTATTTCGAAAGGTTATTTCATTTTTTTAGTCGGAACCTTAGGTGGTTCTCGAAAAAAGATAGCGAAAAAAATTATCCCTAAAGTCGAGACTAAAAGGAATGTATAAACCAATGCTTCCATGGATTCGATCGTGGTTTACAATTATAGCTTCCACACCTATTCATTTGGGATCATTTATCATATCATATAAAGAAAGAAAAAAAGTCAAAGAAAAGATGGTGATTCAAGTCAAGATTTCTCTGATACCCAATGTCAAATAAAAAAAAATAGAGGCGAAAGATACCACAACAATGTCGTATCAGACTACTTGTCTCCTTGTAGTTGGATCTCCAAGTTTTTGGAATGCTCCAAATTCCACTTGAGCATCCAAATCTGGATCAATACCAGCAAAAACATCTCTGAACAAGGTTCTAGCGCCATGCCAAATGTGTCCGAAAAAGAAGAGCAAAGCAAACGTAGCATGCCCAAAAGTGAACCAACCCCTTGGACTGCTACGAAAAACACCATCGGATTTCAAAGTAGCCCGATCTAATTCAAAAATTTCACCTAATTGGGCACGTCTAGCATATTTTTTCACAGTAGCAGGATCAGAATAACTTACTCCATTAAGTTCGCCACCATAGAACTCAACAGTAACACCTACTTGTTCAACACTATACTTTGATTCTGCCCTTCTAAAAGGAACATCAGCTCTCACAATTCCGTCTTCATCTACCAAAACTACCGGAAATGTTTCAAAAAAAGTAGGCATACGACGTACAAAAAGCTCGCGCCCTTCTTTATCTCTAAAGACGGGGTGTCCTAACCATCCAACAGCAATTCCATCCCCATTGTCCATTGAGCCTGCTCTGAATAATCCCCCCTTTGCCGGATTATTACCAATATAATCATAAAAAGCTAATTTTTCGGGAATTTTAGACCAAGCTTCCGATAAACTAAGATTTTCGGCTAGCCCGGCACTAACTCTTCGATATATTTCTTGCTGAAAGTATCCCTGATCCCACTGATAACGAGTAGGACCAAATAATTCGATTGGGGTAGTTGCTGAACCATACCACATAGTTCCAGCAACAACAAAAGCTGCAAAAAAAACAGCAGCGATACTACTGGAAAGTACAGTTTCAATATTGCCCATACGTAATCCTTTGTATAGACGTTGAGGCGGACGAACACTAAGATGGAATAGGCCTGCTAATATGCCCAATGTACCCGCTGCAATATGATGAGAGGCTATTCCTCCCGGAACAAAAGGATCAAAACCTTCCGCGCCCCACGCTGGATTTACAGATTGTACTTTTCCAGTTAGTCCATAAGGATCGGACACCCATATTCCAGGACCATACAAACCTGTTACATGAAATGCGCCAAAGCCAAAGCAAGCTACCCCTGAGAGAAATAAATGAATTCCAAAGATCTTGGGCAAATCCAAAGAAGGTTTTCCCGTACGTTCATCACAGAATATTTCTAGGTCCCAATATACCCAATGCCAGATAGCTGCCAAGAAGCACAAACCGGAAAACACTATGTGTGCCCCTGCCACACCTTCATAACTCCAAATACCCGGATTTGTTATAGTTCCTCCTGAAATACTCCAACCGCCCCACGAATTGGTTATTCCTAAACGAGTCATGAAGGGTATAACGAACATACCTTGTCTCCACATCGGATCAAGAACGGGATCAGAGGGATCAAAAACCGCTAATTCATATAAAGCCATCGAACCAGCCCAACCAGAAACTAGAGCTGTATGCATTATATGAACAGAAAGCAATCGACCGGGATCATTCAATACGACAGTATGAACACGATACCAAGGTAAACCCATGGAAATACCTCTTTATCAAAGAAAAATAGACACTATGCCACTTTATTTTATCGCATTGGAAAAGACTATATATACTAACCATGTACCTAACCTTTTCAGTAGATTCCGTATCAGAAAGGATTAATATTTATTCCATTCCATTGAAAATAACGTGAAAATAACGGAACAATTTTGTTCGTAAGAACAAAGAGAAGCAGATCTATTCTATACCCGATAAGTACCAATACGCAATGGGAGGATTGGTCCCATTTTTGGGGAACGAATGGATAGATACTTGTTTATCATTCGAACGATCGATTTCTTCGTTCAAATTTTTTCTTTATTCATTCTGTCTTACTCTATAAACTTTCCAATCTATGTATCAAATAGAATAAAGAGAAAAAAGGGATGAAGACAATAAACCATTGATTGTTACGTTTCCATATTAAAGTGAAGTATAGTACTAAATTTTTTTCTTTAATTTAATGCCCATTGGTGTTCCAAAAGTACCTTTTCGGAGTCCTGGAGAGGAAGATGCGGTTTGGGTTGACGTATAGTGCGACTTGTCAGACATATTGGGTCATATGGGATTTACCCGTTCTCTCCCCTGATCGAGATATCCTCTGTTTCGCCCAAGAGATATTGTATTGAGTGAGGCATCAATCAATCATTCGGAGCGTGAAGTGCAATTAGATCAATTTATTTTATATTGGGGATCAATATTATCAATTTAGAAGAATTTATGGTTTACTTGGACTGATAAAATAAAGTATCCAGGCTCCGTTCAGAAAATACCAAATCGATAACAAATTGTTAATATAATATATGTATGATTACCACTTGTATCATAAATGATTCTTATACCTACTATTACTTTATACCTACTATTACTATAGTAGTGATAGTAGTGATCCCAAATTGCCGACCAACGGAATAGTATGATGAATACATCAAATAGTTTTGGGAAAGCAAGACACAAAATTAACAAAAAAAAAGAAGTCATAACAAAAAAATGGTACTGAGACCATTTGTCCTATATGTGCAAATAGAATTCGGACAGATCTTTTCCCGGGGTAGACCATGAACCTAAAAGAATTGAAAGGACCCATTCAGGAACAAGACAATGACATCGTGATTTTAATATCGATGAAACAATACATCAATGATAGGTTAGTTTAATAAGTTCAGTAATCTCTTTTTTTTTTAATAGAAGACCTTTCATTAAGAAAACCTGTTACATAAAAAAAAGAAATAAAGCTGGAATCGACACATTGATTCTTTTTTTTCTTTTTCACAATTTTTTTTGAACCGTATGTATCCAAAGGTGCACGTACGGTTCCTAAGGGATGCAATTTTGTCCTAATCAACCGACTTTATCGAGAAAGATTACTTTTTTTAGGCCAAGAGGTTGATAGCGAGATCTCGAATCAACTTGTTGGTCTCATGGTATATCTCAGTATAGAAGATGGTACTAGGGATCTTTATTTGTTTATAAACTCTCCCGGCGGATGGGTAATACCAGGAATAGCCATTTATGATACTATGCAATTTGTGTCACCTGATGTGCATACGATATGCATGGGATTAGCCGCGTCAATGGGATCTTTTATTCTGGTCGGAGGAGAAATTACCAAACGTCTAGCATTCCCTCACGCTTGGCGCCAATGAGTTTTTATTTGATTGAAAAAAAAAGAAGACTATGCCTTCGCCACATTGATTATAAAAGAAAATTATAAGTAATAATAGCATGGCACTTCGGGTTCGATATGAACAAACCATTATTGTTTTTTCATAACATGAGATTTTGTATCGAGATAGTAGTATGAAATAAAGGTTATTTCCGATTTGATCTTATGTGTCGGGAGTACATTTCAGCGTCACAAACCATTTTTCTTCCACACCAGAAGTCTCTTTCTGATACTTATGCTATGAAAGAAAGAGTACAAAAATGAAAAAAAAAAAAAGATCATTTTTGACTTATTTGATCGTATCAAAAAGAAACTTTGGGATTGCTAAATCACAGACGAGATAAATATATAAAGTAACAGAACCATCATAGTATTCTTTTTTACTTCTATGAAAGGAAGGGTGGTAAATGGATCATTCAACGATCTGGATTAGATGGATTCTATTTCTTTCTTCGATAGAATAGAAGAGAAGAAAGGGTCAATTCCATTGCAGAGCCGTATGCAATGAACAAAAGATGCCTGTACGGTTATTCAATTCTATTTGATTTTTTTTTTCTTGTTATTTTTTTATCCCCTACTTTAGTTTAGCCCAATCATGCGAGATAGAAGAACCGTTCATGATGTTATATCAATATCATCAGGGTTATGATTCACCAACCTGCTAGTTCTTTTTATGAGGCACAAGCAGGGGAATTTATCCTGGAAGCGGAAGAACTACTGAAACTTCGCGAAACCCTAACAAAGGTTTATGTACAAAGAACGGGCAACCCTTTATGGGTTGTATCCGAGGATATGGAAAGGGATGTTTTTATGTCAGCAACAGAAGCCCAAGCTCATGGCATTGTTGATCTTGTAGCGGTCGAAAATGAAAATACTGGGGATTTCGTATAAATCTATTTTATTTCAAACCATAATTCCAATTTTCTGTGATTTGATATTGAATAGAAATAATTCATGATGATCAATCATCAGGTTAAGATCGATCTAAACCAACCCATTTTATTCTATATATACATATATATACATACGACATGCCAACTATTAAACAACTTATTAGAAACACAAGACAGCCAATAAGAAATGTTACAAAATCTCCCGCTCTTAGAGGATGTCCTCAGCGTCGAGGAACATGTACTAGGGTGTATGTGCGACTCGTTCAGATCATAAGTTCGAACAAATGAGACAATTTTTTCAGTATCAATGACCGGTACCAATGAATAGGATAGATAGAGAAGATCTATCATATACCCATATTGTATATGGAATTTATGGTTTCCATTGGTGCAAATCCAATCATCTAGATTTGAAATAAGAAGCAATTCCCCATTGGTAGCAAATGGTTATCCATTAAGCGGAGGAAATGGTATCATAAGAAGCAAAAAGGTTATGCTCCTTTTCTTGAAAGAACGGACTAACAGGGTCAGCTACCTAGCCAACTTTCATAATTAAATGCCGTCACTGTATGGATAACTCTTTTTGTGAAAAGAGCTATTACTGTAGATAGGTAGAGCCAAAGAGTGTGAACTATACAAGTTAACAATAACATTTGATTAAATGAAAGAAGAGGCTCCGGTGTATAGAGAGGACCTCACCGTTTAAGAGGTAACCATAGAAACGATGGAACCCACTATTTTTTTTTTTATTTAGTATCGTTCTAATTTCTTATTTCCAGTGAAATAACTGGAAGGAATAGAATACAAAATCGTGGTTGGGAAGGTCATAGTAGCAAAAGCCATTGGAATTGATATTTTATATATCGGAATAATCCGTTTTGTTATTAATCGACCGGGGAAGGGGAAAAGGATGACTGAAAGAAGAGAAATCAATTAGTTATTCATTAAGCTTTAATCTGATTCAATGACCAGAGTTAAACGAGGATATACAGCTCGGAGACGTCGAACAAAAATTCGTTTATTTGCATCAACCTTTAGAGGGGCTCATTCAAGACTTACTCGAACGATTACTCAACAGAAAATGAGAGCTTTGGTTTCCTCTCATCGAGATAGAGGCAGACAAAAGAGGGATTTTCGTCGTTTGTGGATCACTCGGATAAACGCAGTAACTCGTGAGAATAAGGTATTCTATAGTTATAGTATATTAATACACAATCTGTACAAGAAGCAATTGCTTCTTAATCGTAAAATACTTGCGCAAATAGCTATATCAAATAAGAATTGTCTTTACATGATTTCCAATAAAATTATCAAATAAAGGAGATTCAAAAGTAATATACAGGAATGATTGAAAGGGAATTCCCCGGAGAATGAACTCCGGGAAGATATAGAATAAAAATAAATTAAGATAAGTAGTAGAAATGAACGAACATGTTTCAATAAAAAAAAATATTTCTTCTTCTCCCCCATTTTTGTTTCTTATATTATAACACAAGAATCAAATCAGGATTCTAGGCCTTTTCGAACAAAACATCAATCTGAGCTTGAGTTCCAATTGGATTTTTGAGTCAATTGAGGAGTATGCCTATTTATTTCTGGTTCTAGGACCAGTAGTTCTTGGGATCGACTCAGCTCTCTCAAATTGTTTCTCATTATTAAGAAAAGGTAACAAAGATAAAATACGAGCTTGTTTTATAGCAATAGTAATTAATCGTTGTTGTTTCAAGGTCAATCTATTCACTCGTCTAGATAATATTTTTCCTTGTTCACTAATAAATCGACTAATTAAACTCATGTTTCTATAATCGATTCGATCCCCCGATCCAATTGGGGGCAAACGCCTACGAAAAGATCGCTTGTATTTACGAAAAGGTTGCTTGGATTTATCCATGGTTTATTCCTTATCTCTAAAGTTCTATTTATTTATTCATTTCGGATCCAACCGAAATAGGCTTTGATTCATATATTATTTCATTCATATACTATATATCTATACACATGAAAGAATATCTACATAAAATCGGGTTTGATTTGTATATATTATGTATATTATATATGTTAAGTTCTTACTCTTCCTGTCCTGTTCTTTGGAAAGATCGAACACATGATGTTCCCTTCGATCTATTTCTTGATTTCCCCATGAATCGTATGCTTATGACAATAGCGACAAAATTTTTGCAATTCTAATCGACTGGGTGTATTGTGGCGATTCTTTTGAGTAATATATCTAGAAATGCCCCGCGATTCCTTATTGACACTATTTCGGACACAACTGGTACATTCCAAAATAACTCTGACTCTGACATCTTTACCCTTGGCCATGAACCTCCTTTAGATTTTGTATCGACTTAACTTAAGTCTTATATTTTCGATCCGAACCGAAGAAGAAGAAAAAAATCAATAGAAGTTACTAGTTAGAAATTCCATTTCTAAGCATTTCGTTGTAATTCTTCTTATTATCTTATCTAATTAATTTATTATCTAATTAATAGAATATGTATTAATATAGTATATATTAAGTTAAGTAATACAAAATAGAATAATAATTAAGTAATACAATTTCTTTCTAACTATCAATTATTTCTATCCTAAATCCCAATATTTCATTTAAGTATCTTTTTTCTATGCTATGATTTCGTAGAGCCCACCCTAGACTGGATACACATTTGAATTTTATTTCTGTTTTCCCAAATTTGATCTTGGATCTACCGGATTTTTTATGAGGTTCAATACACTTTTTCCTTCTCTTTCCTTACTATTCTAAAGAATTGAAAGGGAGAGGCGAGGTTTTAGTTACGTCATGTGGAATTATATTTCTTCATTTCTTCGCATATCAATAACTAGAATTAAAAAAAGGGGAATGACAGGGCATCTGGGAATAAACGATTAATTTCTATCAATAGACCCGCTAAAGACCCAAACCATAGAGTAGTTAACACAGGTGCCACGGAGAGATATGTTTTTAGATCTCGCATTGAAAATCCTCCTTCTTTATTGTAATACATATATTGTCAGATGCTGTAGTTCAAGATCATTTTTATTTATTTTTACGCGGATTTCCTAACAAAAATGGATATGTACAATGAACCAATAGATGAGATTTTCCTGTCACTAAAAAAGAAAAAGATGACCCCTTCTTCCTGAGCATTACGGATAAATATTCATTCTTTTTTATATGTTAGGTTGGGTTTCAGATGTATATAATTCTTTTATTATATGAAACCAAAAACAAGAAATGACAAGAAAGTTCTATATAGATAGAGGAGAAAATAAAGATGTGGAAAACAAGACAGGTATTTTGTACAATGACACTGTACAACAATTTTTAAAAGGGATGTAGCGCAGCTTGGTAGCGCGTTTGTTTTGGGTACAAAATGTCACGGGTTCAAATCCTGTCATCCCTACCTATTACTTCTCCTATGGGCAGTAACGAGAGATTAATTGAGATCGACGGGGCATAATCTTTCATTTTTGGATACTATATTTATGCGAGATGTGTTAGAAGTTAAGTGGAAAAAAAAAATTCTTTGAAAGCGCTCTTAGTTCAGTTCGGTAGAACGCGGGTCTCCAAAACCCGATGTCGTAGGTTCAAATCCTACAGAGCGTGATTCCGTCTATCTTATGTATGTCGAATCACAATAAAATAACTTAACAAAACAAAGTTGAATTGCAACTGGAATTTGACCTCCTCCCTGTAGGAGGTCAATCAAAAAAAGAAATGTTACTCAATCAAAGGTCCAACTGATCACCACGTCTGTATTGT